TTTTCTTTACGTATGATTTTGCTTAGTATACCTCCAGCTGTAGCATTATAGACTGTATTGTTACTCTTGCTCCCATCGGGATAAATCTGACCTCTTCCCCTGTTCCCGCCTACATATATAGGATATTTTAAGAAGTGAACATCTTTTTTAGTCGTGGGGTTGGGGGAAAGGATAGGAAAGGTGATTTCACTATATTTTTGACCAGGAACAGGACCTATCACAAGAATATTTTTTTTAGTGGGGCGATAACTCTGAAAAGACAGATTGCCCATCTTTTCTTTCATCTCGGGAGAAATACGATCGAGGGGAGCTAATTCGAATCCCTCAGGTAGAATAAGAACAGCTCCCACATTCAAAGACCCCTTTTTCCCATTAGCAAGAACTTGTTTCAGTTGCATATCATAAGGTATTCTAACAACTGCCTCAAATACAGTATCGGGAAGGACCGCTTGTGGAACCTCAACATCTACGGGCTTATTAGCTAAATGGCAATTGGCACATACAATACGCCCAGTAGCTTCTCGTGGATTTTCATAGCCCTGCTGCGCAAAAATGGGATATGCATATGAAGTAGATGTCTGAGTTATTACATATATCATGATAGATAGAGAAATCGATCGAGTCATCTGTTCCTTTATCCAAGAAAAGGTATTTCTATTTTGCATGGTCCAATCATTGAGCACGAAAATTTCTACAATAGATTAGGTAGGTTGCTAGTATAGTTCCCTATCTCTGATTCTGTTATTGTTATTGTACTGGAATCATTTGACTGTAATACAGGAGGATTTCCCTAGGTGGGTAGAAATAGAAAAAAGTTAGTAAGATTTTGAATGGTTTGTTTCTGGAAGAAGTAACAAACATTCTAATTGAGTTAATATCCGTGTATCGTTCCTTAGTCATTCATTGAATGATAAATCACTACAAGTGACGGAGATACGCTATTTAAATAATGGAAGATCCAATATTTCAAAATTGTATCTAGAATGACTGGGAAAGTGGAAACAAGAATCGCTAGAATTTGATCGTTATGATCAAATCCAAAATCTTTGGAGACAGAGCCAATCATGAGTTCCCATCCATGGGGCGAGTGGAATCCGATACATAAATCAGTTAATAAAATAATAGAAAAGGCTTTGATTGTGTCGCTTAAGTTATAGAGGAATTCCTGAACCCAAAAATTTAGAATGACAAGTTCTTCATTACCCAGAATCGAATAGCCGCTTAGAATAGCGAAACATATTATATTTGTTGCGAAGTGTAATATGCTATGGATATGATTCTCATTATCCATTTTGACCAATTGTATCATTTCTTTGTGGATTCCTATACGAAGATTTTCTACATGTGTCTCCGGGTACTCCTTTATCATTTCGTCCAAAAGGAATAGTTCCTCTAATTCTATGAATTTTTCTAGAACATTCTTTTCTTGAATATTATTCAAGAAAGTTTCGGATTGTTTCGTATTCCACCAATTTGTAACCCAAGATTCCAGACTTTTTTGGACTAAGAGATCGATCCACCAGGGCAAAAAAACTATAGATGCAAGATATGGGAGGTTAGTGAATGCTTTTTTTTGTGGCATTTTCTTTTAAATCTGGGAATTGCTAATGAAACCACCCCATTCGTCGAATCTATCCAATTTGCTATTTCTATGAAATATCGGTTCTATAACAAGGTATCAAACCTATACCTAACTTAGGAGTTTGCCCCCCCTTTTTTTATGTTTGTCCTTGAATCTAGAAATAGGATGAGGTTCCGCGTCGAAGTGGAATGAAGAAATAAAAAAGATTGTTTCCGGGTATTTCAATTGGTCAAATTTGAAGCAATTGCATCCTTTCGATGAATTCCCGAAAGAACCACCTCAAGTCATGAATACTATACTATTCGGACTTCGAGACAAAAGAAAACCCTTAGCTTAGATCCATTATTTCGAAAAGTTTCGCTGGCTATGCTTAGCCTGGAATAGTTGAGGGAAATTTATAAAAAATATGGATGTGATGATGAAATCAAAAACGAGTGGAAAAACCAGAGAAAAATGCTAGTTATAAACGATCCACTCATTTGAGAATCCGGGAGCAAAACAAAAGAAGGGAAAAGAAACACCAAGTGACAAAAGAAAAGAGAGGTCATTGAATATAAGTCATCAGTTCAGTATGGAATCTATCAATCCCAAATATCGGAACCAAAAAGATGAATTATGGATTCTGCAATGTTCTGATACATTTGATGAATCTAGACTTATTAGTGGTAGATTCGATTTGTTGCTTGCTTGTTAATAATTAGTACGAAAGAATTGCGTTTCCATACAGATAGAAAATCGTTTTGTTTTGGTGGACAAAAACTACTTTGTTTTCTGGTTGTTCCCTAGAATATACATACATTTCCTTTTGCTCGAATGAGCGTTCTGAACAAGCTTCAGTGACAATAAATAAAAAAAAAATCGAAACAAAGAGGATTTCTGAGTGCCTTTTCCAATGTGGAGTTCATTTCACAATACTTCAATCGGTACACGCAAGAAATAGGCCAATTCTGCAGCTTTTTGTTCCATTTCTCTTGGAGTCAAATTCTCCTCACTCTGAGTCAAAGGAACGGCGCCCTGTCCTCTAATTTCCATATAAAGGACACAACGAGGAAAAAGACCTTCTTTCACCTCGATTCTAATCGACTGGACATCTCTCATAAGGAATCGAAGGAGGATACGACGATTTTTTCCAGGAAATCCCCAACGAAAAATAGACACTATTCCTTCTTTTCTATCGAATCGATCATAACCACTACCTACATTCCACGAAATGGTGCACCACAAATAGGTGCTAATGAAAAGACCTGCGATCCCATAGAAAGACATCACGAGCCCTTGTGGAAAAAAAAAAATTTGCTGAGATGGAAATAAGGATATCAGATTCCGACCAAGATAACTAGAAGTTCCAACCAATAAGAATCCTAATGCCCCTAAAAGAAGGATACAGGCCCAGCAGAAATTACTGGTTTTTCGAGACCCCGCTATAAGTTTTATCCATATACGTTCTGATCGCCAGTTCATACTAGATCCAGTTTCTTTTTATTGGAATTGAGAGAATAACCCAAATGAATTTTTACTTTCCTTTTTTTGTTCCAAAAGTAACTCTCATCAACTAGCACGATTATTATGTGAACCTTTAGCAGTCATTCATCCAATTGATTAGATAAGATCGAAAAAAGCATCCGCTTTATCGGATCTCACTATGTATATCTACATACATATAGGTAGCTTCTGTTTCGGTTTCATACATCTGCGGATCAATTTGAAATGAAAACTCGCTCTACTGAAAATGAAATGAATACCTTTATCCACAGGATGACGGTTCCACATACATAAGACAGAGATCTTATGTATGTGTTCGGAGGAAGCCGTGTCTTGTACCCAATTTCAAGAATCTATATTATGATCAAGTGAAGGTCTTGAAAGACCTGGATGGGATTTGCTTCTATCGGATCTAGAGAATCTTGTTCTTTTGAAGATGAAGAGATAAAGACGCCATTGCAATTGCCGGAACTACTAGGCCCACTAAAGGTACAAAAAGAGAGGGTAAGTTGAAAGTTGTCATAGAAGGAATACCTCGAGTTTCCATTTTTACCTGTTAGAAAGATCTCTTATGAGAAGTATATCTATTATCTAGTATAAGTAGATAATAGAGTGCCAGAAAAAGTGGAGCAATTTATAGTCCATCCAAATTTTAGTCCGGGCCGGAGTCGGAGTCTTCCGTTCCAGATGAAATCCGCAGATTTCCGGAATTCGAAGCACTGTCCGGAGTATTCGTACTACTTTCCGGAATCCTCGGAGCTCTTGAGGAGCTTGCGAGGAACCGCTTCAGAATACGCCGCTCATGGAGCGCACGCTTCGCACTTTCAGCCCGTGCTTTTTTGATTGCGCGCATGTGTTTGCGTTGCAAGTATAATAGTTCGTCCGAGCACAAGAGGGAAACCGATTCCCCCAAATTGGAGGTCGATGCTCGGTTTTCTATATGTGTCATTTTGATCTCTGGATATTTCGTTACAATATCGAGGAGTGTGCGATCAATCTCCGCCATTGTGGTTTCCCGGAAATAGCGTTCTCTTTCGAGCGCATTATAGTCACTCTCCAGGTGAGCTTCTCCGATCCCCAAACGTCGCATGGTATCCACTCTCGTCTCAATAATTCTACTTATCTTCTCGCTGCCCTCAATCAGATCGTTGAGTTCATCAATCAAACATTGGGACCAGTTGCAGTCCCGATATTCCGCCCCATTATCATTATCCCTTGTTTGGTCCTCTTCGGCAATCCGAAAGAGTTCCTGAGATTCTACGCCCTCAAGGAGGGCTTTTTTCTTAGAGTCTTTAGTTCCTGCTTTTTTTTCAGAAGGCATGGTCGAAGTGGTGCTGTGGCTTGCTTTTTGGGAAGAGAAACTCCTCCAAAGACGAGCGCCTCTCCACGAGCATAGGGGCAGAGCCACACCCAGAACAACTAGCTTGAGTAACGTTGAGAATTGCATGGGAATTGGTAGGGTATGAAGGTTCCTTTGTATATTTATTCTTCTAGTATGAAAGAATAAACCTAAATTAAGGCTGAACTAAATTTCGAGTATGAAAGAATAAACCTAAATTAAGGCTGAACTAAATGATATTTATATGATATTTATACTCTATCAATATCTCTTAATGGCAACAGAAAATCGCGCCAGAGGGAAGTTGCAACTATTCAATATGGACTTTATTACGTAATTACTCGATCGTTCGAATTCCGGATCTTCAATCGAACAATGTTTCTAGTAGAGAGTTATGGAATTTCCCCTCATTCGGACCGCCAATTACGCGTAGAATTGAAATCCATTGGAGATTTGTTCGATGGTACTTGAGCTGATTGATTAGGTGCGGCTCATGTGTTACTCTTACTTAATATAGTATTAAAAAAAAGGCTTCGTGTCAATTCGCCAAGGTCAAAACTCTCAATAGAAAATTGGAAATCAAGGAATCAAATCAAA